AGCTTGGATATTGGACGGGTGCTCTCGAACGTTTACGACAACTCGAAAAAGAGGAAAATTCAGAGTCCGATTAAGAACACGGACTTGCAGAACTCTATTTATTATTTAATCGATATTTTAGTATAATAGAATATCGATTAAATAATAATAAGAGGTACAATATAGTAAATTGAGGTACACATTCTATGACAATTCTTAACTTTCCCTCTGTTTTGGTACCTTTAGTAGGCCTAGTATTTCCGGCAATCACAATGGCGTCTTTATTTCTTTATGTTCAAAAAAACAAGATTGTTTAGAACCGATGAGATAAAATCTCATTCGTTTGGTTTTAGACTTCTATAATAACGCCGGTATTAGTGAAAGATGGTATAAGTAGCTTTCGTCGAAAAACTCTTATATCTGCAGAACCATGATATATGGGTAAATGGAGTATGTGGATATCTTTAGTGGGGTCGTACGAAGGATATGTTATTAGTAAGGATATGTTATTAGTTTAGATCTAATCAATTTAATGAATTACTCTTAAAAGTTCCTATCAAACTCGTGCTAGTTGATGAGAGTTACTTCGGAAACAGAAAGACTAAAGTCAAATTCATTTGGGATATTCTCTCAATTCCAAGAAACTGAAACCGGATCAAGTATGAGTTGTCGATCAGAACATATATGGATAGAACCTATAACGGGATCTCGAAAAACAAGTAATTTCTGCTGGACTGTTATCCTTTTTTTAGGTTCATTAGGATTCTTGTTGGTTGGAACTTCCAGTTATCTTGGTAGAACTTGGATATCTTTATTTCCGTTTCAGCAAATTGTTTTTTTTCCACAAGGGATTGTGATGTCTTTCTATGGGATCGCGGGTCTTTTTATTAGCTCCTATTTGTGGTGCACAATTTCTTGGAATGTAGGTAGTGGTTATGATCGATTCGATCGAAAAGAAGGAATCGTGTGTATCTTTCGTTGGGGATTTCCCGGGAAAAATCGGCGTATCTTTCTCCGATTCCTTATAAAAGATATTCAGTCCGTCCGAATAGAAGTTAAAGAGGGTCTTTATGCTCGTCGTGTCCTTTATATGGATATCCGAGGACAGGGAGCCCTTCCATTGACTCGTACTGATGAGAATTTGACTGCGTGGGAAATTGAACAAAAAGCTGCGAAATTGGCCTATTTCTTGCGTGTACCCATTGAAGTCTTTTGAGAACTGTGAGAAAATTTCTCAGCAGGAGGGGAAAAACTCACGAATCCTCTGTTTCTATCACGAATTTCTATAACATAACTAGACTGAGGTTTATTCTGAACATGGATTTGAGCTAAAGTAGGCGTATAAGGGAGAAGTAGAAAACAAAACGCTTTTTGTTTTGGGGTCTTTTATAGGTATGTAAATCTACACAATTCAATTCAATAATAACAAGAAGTAACAAATTGAAATAATAGATTTCTCGCATACTCAACCCTTTAGAAAAAAACTTTCCCAGTTTCTATTTTAAGTCCAATATCTATAAATCAAAATAGGAAAATCCAGACTTGGTGAAATTGAAACTTTAGATTCAGATAGATCATATGTAAAGTTTTTTTCAATCGACACGCCTTAATTTCTCTGTTTTTGTGCTCCTTACTGTCCAAACAATTGGATTCCTTATAACGATTAAGAATAACTAGCCAATTCCTGCTTTGGTTTGCTACTCATTTTTGATCATCACAAGATTCTTCAGAAACTTCCCTCAATTATTCGCTCCCTGACGCCTGAGAGTCAGTGAAATTTTTCAAAATATTCGAATTTTTCTAGAATAATAGAAAGGGAGTTCTTTTGTCTCAAAATATGAATCATATTCATTCCTTAAAGTTGTTCTTTCAGGTACGCCTCGAAGGGAGATACTTTTACCCAATTGAGTTGATATATCGAAAAAGAAAATTTTTTGGATTCTTTATTCATTCGAATTCAAAGTAGCTTCTTAAGTCAATTTCTGTACTCTTTCTCGATTCCAGAACTAAGGCCTAACGCACAAAGAAAAAGATTGAAAAAGATTGAATAGATTCCAAGGTTCGATACCTTGGAATAGAACTCGTGTGTAAGCGAAATATTAGAGGGCTTCGAGTCGACGACTGAAGGGGTTCATTAACAATTCATAGATGAAAAAATGGCAAAAACGAAAGCATTCACTCCTCTTTTATATCTTGCATCTATAGTCTTTTTGCCCCGGTCTATTTGTCTCTTATTTAATAAAAGTCTAGAATCTTGGGTTACTAATTGGTGGAATACTGCGCAATCCGAAACTTTTTTGAACGAGATTGAAGAAAAGAGTATTCTCGAAAAATTCATAGAATTAGACGAACTGCTCCTCTTGGACGAAATGATCAAGGAATACGCGGAAACACCTCTCCAAAACCTTCGTCTAGGAATCCAGAACGAAACAATCCAATTAATCAAGATGCACAACGAGGATCGTATTCATACGATTTTGTACTTATCGACAAATTTAATCTCTTTCCTTATTCTAAGTGG